GTCAAGGGATTAGTTCGATCCAAAACTTGAGATAATGGATGTAATCCAAAAAAAGATTCAAAAGTTGTTGTTAATGGGGTTGAAGTTACCAAATTCTGAGGAGTCGGTATTAATTTATGCCGAATTGCTCCACATATAGTTCCTCGAACCACGTTTTCTAAACGAACTAGAGCCAATCCGAATTGATCTTGTAAGAGATCTGCGACAGACCGAATACGTTTATGTTTCAAATGATTCATATCATCAAGTGTACCCATTCCAAATTTCATTCCAATCAAATGATCCGCAGCTGCCAATATATCCCGCGGTAACAAAAACGTATTGGTTTCGGGTATATCCAGGTTCAGTCGCCGGTTCATATTTCGTCGACCAATCCTTCCTAATTCGCATCTTTGTTGAAAGAATTTTTTTTGTAAATCCTTACATAGGGATTCCGAAAATACCGGATCCCCACCCACACAAGCAAATTGTTGATAAAACTCCAAAATAGCATTTTCTTTTGACCCAATTTTTTTTTTCTCCTTATCATTCAGAAAAGACAAGAAAATTTCCGGGTAGAAAACATTATCCAGAATTTCGCTGAGATTCGACCCCATAGCTGATGATAGAACTAAAATAGATATTTTCTGTTTCCTACTCACCCGGGCCCATATCCTTGCCTTTCTATCAATCTCTAATTCTGATCTTCCTCCCCAATCTGATATTATGGTGCCGGTATAGACCGGAATTCCGTTATGGTCCAATTCGGATCGGTAATAAATACCCGGGCTTTGCAATATTTGATTGATCACAATTCTGTATATTCCATTTACTATAAAAGTTCCCAGGGAATTCATGAGAGGAATATTTCCAATCAAAATAGTTTGTTCTTGCATCGCCCTGCTGGTTTTCCAAATTAATCCTGCGGACACATATAATTCCGAAGAATATGTAAGTGATTTATATATAGCATCTTTTTCTTTTATCATGGGCTCTGCTAATTGATATGTTTCCACAAATAATTGAAATTCAATTTCTTGGTCTGTATCTTCCATTTTTGGAAACTTATAAAGTTCTTCCGTTAAACCCTGATCAATGAACCTCCAAAATCCTTCAAATTGTATCTGATTAAACCCAGGGATTGTAGACATTCCCCCATTTCCATCCCGTAGCATTTGCACGCAATTCCCCATTTATTGAAAAATCCTATTTTTGGCTCATTCTTCGTTGAATCATATAGACCGAGCTATCTCTGATGGAATTTAAATTCTGTTTACTAAATCACATAAAATTTGACACAAAAACTATATATTCATATAGGAGCATATATGGAATGTATGAAATATGTATGAAGGGGGGAATACAGAAAAGTTTCTACTCAAATTTTAAAATGTAACAGATGCAAAAGGAATTGATAAAACATTCTTAATAAAAAGAATTCTGCTACTTATACTTAACTTAAATTCGATTTATAAAATTGAGTTTTAGTATAGAATATCAGTTCCATTTCTACCATTATTATGATATTACATATTCCAACCCGATTGGATACCAAAAACGAAACAGATGCAGGATTTGATCCCTTCGCCGAGATAAAGACATAATAATCAGAAACAATAAAGAGTTCATTTATTTAATCAATATTTTTGGCCCTTTTGTAACAATACAAAAAAAAGGGATTTGCGTAGAAAAGAGATATTTTTACCTATCTTAGTACTCTATTTGTAGAATTACTAAAATATCGTTGTATTGTAAAGCGGGTTATGTTTATTCTATTAAATAGTCAATTTAACCACGTGCAGATATCTATATATCATATATAAGATACTTGACTGTCGTCTGTGTAATTTTTGTTCTGGTTCCGGGGTTTACATATACTCATAATTCTTGTTATAATTGCAATTGAGAAAAAGAAAAAGGAAATAAAGAGTTTTCGATTTTTTCTTGAAAAGATGCAATACTGATTAGTTATCCTTTGGATTTTCTTATGTCATTAGGTAAACATAATTTGAAATCAAAATTTACGAATCGTTCATGAAACCGCAGTCAAGCCAATAGTTAATGGTTCCAATTGATCGTGTTTATCATGAATTTTGACTGAAAGTCCGTAGTTTTTGGTCTGAATCGAATCAAAACAAAAAAAGAAAGATTTTGCTTTTAGTAAGTATTTAGTAAGTAGTGGAAGGTCAACCAAGGAAAAGAGATTCAAAATGCAAGTCCAATAAATAAAAAACGAAGTGCAGTAATCTACCCCCAAAAGGGACTATTTAAGTATCGTCTATTTTGTATCGTTTTGGCGGCATGGCCGAGTGGTAAGGCGGAGGACTGCAAATCCTTGTTCCCCAGTTCAAATCCGGGTGTCGCCTGATTCTAATTAACAAAAGACTCGAACTCCCTTATCAACTGCTATAATCGATAACTCCCCAAATTCTTCGTCGGCCGAGGGGAAGGAGAAGAAGAGGTCTCTTGGTACGTACTTGTGGGGTTCTCAAAAAAGAAAGTTCTGTAAATTGTTGTGTCTAGGATTCAAGAAAAGATTTGACTTTTAGTAAGTAGTAGAAGGACTATCGAAAACTCTCCATTCCCTTCCCGCCCTATTGGCGCGATTACTGACTGGGCCTTGAAGTCGGCGGGAGGGAATATCTAACCAATTTCGAATTGTGGATAAAGAAAAGCGTAATATAGTTTCTATACAAACTCAAAAGAGTCTCTGAGCTGAGTATTCAGGTATTGGATTAGTTCATTAAAGGAATAATCCCCAAAATTTTTGACTCTGTACCAGGGATTTCACTATTATTATGAAACAATAATGGAAAAATTCCTTCATATTCATAGAAATAGGGGACATAATTCACATGGATATTGTAAGTCTGGCTTGGGCTGCTTTAATGGTAGTCTTTACATTTTCTCTTTCACTTGTAGTATGGGGAAGAAGTGGACTCTAGAAATACTAATTTAGTTTAGTTGAGGAATAAAACTGTATCATTATCATTTGTTTTATCGATCGCTTCGCAAAGTGTATTTAAAGATAATAATGTCAATAAAAAAGATATTTCAATAATTCCCACGTTTATATTTCGAAAGGAGATATAGATGATAGGAAATTTATCTAATTGAATTTTTCTTAAATTTCCACGAATGGACTCTTATCAAAATTCAATTAGATAAGTTTTATAAGTATAATGGGGAACAGCGGATCCCTTTTGTTTCAATATTTCATTTCAAAATTCAAAGAAGTTTTCATCCCATCGAACTCTTTCGAGCATCTATCCACCAGCCAATCAATTCAATTACTTTTCTTCTTGGGTTGGCTTGGCAATGATAAAAAAAGATTACTAATTTGGTTTTTTCTTAATATATACCAAACTTTACTTTTTTTTTCTTTGATTCTTTCGGCAGGTACTGGGATTAAGTTTGTATCTTTATCATAAATTATAGTTTATAGTACAGCGTCTTACACGAAAAAAGACTAATCTAATTGATAGTATGGTAGAAAGATTCATATGAATCTTTCTACCATACTATCCGCTCTCATCGAATATTGCTGATTCGCGCCTGCTCGTTTCAGTTAAGAAACGCAATTGGAATCCGTCAAAGAACTACGAAATCAAGTTTCATTCAAATTAATCATTCTGGCTAACCGTTTTTACATAGATAATAAGTAAAAAAGCAGTAGGAACTAGAATGAATAGTGCAGTAGCAATAAATGCGAGAATATTTACTTCCATAATCTTATCGTTTTTTTACGTACCATTAACTCGGGATTTAATCCCATAGAGATGATCCAAATTTTATCTGTTGATGATATTGAATCAGATTAATATCAGGAATAACAATATCTGAGCTATCATATCAATTCGCGGTCGCGAATTGAATAGTATACCATAGGAAGCTCTTTTATCCATACTGAATCCAAAAAAAGAAAAATGGAATTTGTTAGCTAATCAAGAATTCCCTTAAGTTATCGTTCTTTTTTACTCTTTTTTCCAGAACCTGACGTCTTTCTTCTACAATCAATCATCTAATGAAGTTTCACTTTTTCGTTTCCACTTCCGCTGGTTAGAAAAATCCAAAAACAAAAAATAGACGGAAATGGGATCAATCTGAAAAGTATTTTGTCAAGGTAATTTTAATAAAAAATTGGGTGTTGTACAAGAAACAAATTCCATTTATACATGTACTCCCGAGAAACATCTGGAATTCTATTCCATTAGATAGACGCGAGAAATTGAAAAACCAGACCTACTATGTTATCTTTTGAAATCCTAAATAAAATCTTACCAATCAAAAAATTTTCTAGTACTAAGCCACATATCCGTTTTAGGAATTTGTTCTAGTTCAAGTAATGGAAATTTTTCTATTTGTTTGAAAATGAGAAGAAAATAAACTCAAAAAGAAAAAAAAAAGACCTAAGAATCATCCGAAGACTTCCTATTAAAAGTGAAATTCTATTGTTGTTCTTTTCCAAAAAAGTGGAAAGATCCATTGATATATTTATTGATTATTGGATCCGTCGGGACTGACGGGGCTCGAACCCGCAACTTCCGCCTTGACAGGGCGGTGCTCTAACCAATTGAACTACAATCCCAGGGAACTAAAGTATACAGTATCTATACTTTTTATATGATTTGACTCAAAGCATTTCTAGGTAGAATTTTTGTGTTGTAACAGAGACGCGAGTGATATATTTATCTTCATTTCACATGAATATGGACTTTATTTAGTGAGAACGACACGAATTGCTAGTAAATTTTTCTTATTTCAAAATCTATTGATAAAATAAAGAAAAAGAGTTTTCTTTTTTTCTTTCTATTTTATTCTATTTATACTTTAACAATTTTAACTTAAAGACCATACCATAATATGAATCTAGATCATTATTCTGATCAAAATTTCAATTTCCCGAAACAAATAAATAAATAAAGCAAACAAATAGAAAAAAAGAAAGTATAACAGAAAATTGGATTAGTTTTTTACGTATATCAGCCGTTTCGGGAAGACAAAAACCTTCGTCTCATAAT